ATCTTTTTTACTACTACGAAAGGAAGGGTGGTAAATGGATCATTTAACGATTTGGATCGGATGGGTTCTTTTTCTTCTTTTCGATAGAAGAAATTCTATCGAAAAAATAAATTCCATTGCAGAGCCGTATGCAATGTACAAAAGATGCCCGTACGGTTGTTTAATTCTATTTTTTATTGTTATTTTGATTACCCCTTACTTTAACCCAATCGTGCAATATATAGATAGAAGAACCATTCATGATGTTATATCAATATCATCAGGGTTATGATTCACCAACCTGCTAGTTCTTTTTACGAGGCACAAGCAGGGGATTTTATCCTGGAAGCAGAAGAACTATTGAAGCTTCGCGAAACTCTCACAAAAGTTTATGTACAAAGAACGGGCAACCCTTTATGGGTTATATCCGAAGATATGGAAAGGGATGTTTTTATGTCAGCAACAGAAGCCCAAGCTCATGGCATCGTTGATCTTGTAGCGATCGAAAATGAAAATACTAGGGATTCCATATAAATATACGAATTCCGTTTAAAAATTCGAAATTTCCGTGTGAATAGAAATCATTCATAATCATCAACCATCAGGTTAAGATCGATCTAAGCCAACCCGCTCTATTCTATCTAGAATGAGATTCTATAGACACGCCATGCCAACCATTAAACAACTTATTAGAAACGCAAGACAGCCAATAAGAAATGTCACGAAATCTCCCGCTCTTCGAGGATGTCCTCAGCGTCGAGGAACATGTACTAGGGTGTATGTGCGACTCGTTCAGTTAAGATCATGATGAGTTAAATGCAAAAGTATCAACGACCACTATCAATGAATTAGGATAGATAGAGTGGAAAACGGCCATTTAATTTACTAGTATCTAAAAATGAAGATCTATCATCTACCTAATTATGTTATGAATTTATGGTTTCTATTGGTGCAAATCCAATCACTCCGTTTGAGATGAGAAGGAATTCTCCATTGGTAATAAATAGTTATCCATTAAGCGGAGGAAAAAGGTTATGCTCCTATTCCTTTTCTTGAAAAAACGGACTAACAGGGTCAGCTACCTAGCCAACTTTCATAATTAAATGCCGTCACTGTATGGATAGCTTTTTTGTGAAAAGGACTATTACTTTATAATTAGAATTGAAAAAAGAATTCTAATTGAAAAATGGATGGGTAGAGCCAAAGAGTGTGAACTATACAAGTTCACAATAAAATTCAATGAAATGAAAGAAGAGGCTCCGGTGTATAGAGAGGACCTCACCGTTTCAGAAGTTGCCATAGAAACGAGGAAACCCACTATTATTTTTTATTTAGTAGCAGTCGAATTTCTTATTTCCAGGCGAGATACCTTGAAGAAAGAAAAAATCGTGGTCGGGAAGGTCATAGTCGCAAAAGCCATTGGAATTTATATTTTATATATCGGAAGAATCCGTTTTGTTATTAATTGACCGGAAGAAAAGGATGACTGAAAGAAGAGAAATCAATTAGTTATTCAAGAAAGTTTCATTTGATTCAATGACCAGAGTTAAACGAGGATATACAGCTCGGAGACGTCGAAAAAAGATTCGTTTATTTGCATCAACCTTTATAGGGGCTCATTCAAGACTTACTCGAACGACTACTCAACAAAGAATGAGAGCTTTGGTTTCCTCTCATCGAGATAGGAGCAGGAAAAAGAGAGATTTTCGTCGTTTGTGGATCACTCGGATAAATGCGGTAACTCGTGAGGATAGGCTATTCTATAGTTATAGCCTATTCATCAACAATCTGTACAAGAGACAATTGCTTCTGAATCGTAAAATACTTGCGCAAATAGCCCTATCAAATAAGAATTGTTTTGATATTATTTCAAATAAAATCATCAATCAAAAATAAAAAAAAAATACAAATAAAATAAAGGAATAAAAGAATCTTAATAGAATCTATTATACATGAAACAAGAATTATTGAAACAAGATTTCCCGGAGAAAGGACTCCGGGAAGATAGAAGAAAAAGAAATTAAGATTTGAGTAGTAGGAATAAACGAACATCTTTCAAGAAAAAAAGATTTCTTCCCCATTTTTCCTTTTTTATAATACAAAATACAAGAATCAAATCTGGATTCTAGTTTTTTCGAGCAAAACCTTAATATAAGCTTGAGTTCCGATTGGAGTTTTGAGGAGTATATCTATTTATTTTTGGTTCTAGGACCAGTAGTTCTAGGGATCGACTCCACTCTCTCCAATTGTTTCTCATTATTACGAAAAGGTAACAAAGATAAAATACGAGCTTGTTTTATAGCAATAGTAATTAATCGTTGTTGTTTCAAGGTCAATCTATTCGTCCGTCTAGATAAGATTTTTCCTTGTTCACTAAGAAATCGACTAATTAAACTCATGTTTCTATAATCGATTCGATCCCCCGATCCAATTGGGGGTAAACGCCTACGAAAAGATCGCTTGGATTTACGAAAAGGTTGTTTGGATTTATCCATGGTTTGTTTATTCCTTCTATATAAAAGAATCTATAAAATATAATTCTCTTTTTTTTTCTTATTCATTTAAGATTCGACCAAAATAGGATTTGGTTTGTATTATATATGTTAAGATGTAAAGTTCTTACTCTTCCCGCTACTTGGAAAAATCACACACACATTCCGTTCCACCTATTTCTTTATTTCCCCATGAATCGTATACTTTTGACAATAGCGACAAAATTTTCTAAATTCTAGTCGATTGGGTGTATTGTGTCGATTCTTTTGAGTAATATATCTAGAAATGCCCGGCGATTCTTTATTGACACCCTTTCGAACACAACAGGTACATTCCAAAATCACTATAATTCTGATATCTTTACCCTTGGCCATGAACCTCCTTTTCATTTTGGATCGACTTCACTTTAGAACTCTCTTCATTTTCTTTTTGATCCGAACCAAAGAAAAATAAAAAAAAAAAGAATCTATATTCTATATCTAGACTATATTAATAAAAGTTACTAACTAGAAATGGAATTTGTAAATATTTTCTTTTTTAGAATTCGAATGACTTCGGAGTAATATAATCTAAAATAGAATTACTATTATATTAATTACTATAACTATAAAGAAAAAGAGTCATATTCATTTTCATTAATAGAAGAATATTAAGAATATTGTAATAATTAATTAATACAATTTTTTCTAACTATGAATTATTCCTATCCTAATCTCAGTATTTTATTCTTTCTATGTTAAAATTTCGTCGCTCCTAGACTGGATCCACATTTCCATTTCTTTTCCCCCAAATTCTATCGTAGATTCACTGTATTTTGACTGAGGTTCGATACACTCTTTCTCTTTCTTTTTTTTTTTAGGATAGGAAAGAAAAAGGAAGCAAAATTGGAGCCATGTTACGTAGAATTGTATCTCGAATCTTCTTCATTTCTTCACAGATCAATACAAGAATTCAATCAGGATGAAAAAAAGGGGAATGACAGGGCATCCGGAAATAAACGATTAATTTCTATCAATAGACCTGCTAAAGACCCAAACCATAGAGTGGTTAGCACAGGTGCCGTTGAGAGATATGTTTTTATATCTCGCATTGAAAATCCTCCTTCTTCTTTTATTTTCTATTTTTTTCTTATTTATTTTAATTCTTTATTTGTATTGTATATTGTAATACATATATAGTCCTAGTTCGATATTCTAATACATAGATCATAGATAACCCGATATTTTAGTTCAAGATCATTTGTTTTTGCTTGAAATAAAATTAGAATTAGGAATTACTAACTAAAATGCATATGTACAATGACCCAGCAGATTCAATTTTGCCGCTCCCTAAAAAAATGACAAGAACATTCTCTACCTATATATATAGGTAGAGCAAAAAAGAAGGATGTGGAAAACAAGACATATATTTTATACAATGACACTGTACAACAATTTTTAAAAGGGATGTAGCGCAGCTTGGTAGCGCGTTTGTTTTGGGTACAAAATGTCACAGGTTCAAATCCTGTCATCCCTACCTATTCTTTCTCCTATGGACAGTTACGAGGGATTCATTGAGTAAGATCGGGAAATTTTGGACATAATCTTTCGTTTGTACATACTATATTTACATGTACACAAGACCCCTCGGGGGTAAAAAAATTCTTTTCTTTACACTTTACAATCGTATCTACTGTTATAGGATATAAGAAAGCGCTCTTAGTTCAGTTCGGTAGAACGCGGGTCTCCAAAACCCGATGTCGTAGGTTCAAATCCTACAGAGCGTGATTCCGTTTATGTTATGTCGAATTACAATGAAATAACTTAACAAAAAACAAAGTCTAATTGCAACTTAAATTTGACCTCCTACAAGGAGGAGGTCAATCAAAAAAAGAAATGTTACTCAATCAAAGGTCCAACTGATCACCGCGCCTGTATTGTAAATATGCAGTTACAAATAATCCTGTTAAAGTAATAGGAATTAGACCTAAGACGATTCCAAATAGAAAAACTTCAATCATTTCGATTTGTTTTAGGGAATAAAAAGAGAGGTAAGATCTATCCCTTAATATTAATCTGAATTATCCGTGAATCTCAATGACCGGGAATTTACAATTGAGAACCCTAGAATACCTGAAATGAAATATTCTGGGAGGCTTTGATTTTTATTTTTGTAAATTGTTTATTGAATTTCATTCATTTCAAATAAGTCGTATCTTGTTCAAACCAATAAATAGAGCTGGGGTTATAGTTGAAGCAGCCAGTAAAAAACCAAAATAACTAGTTAGAATAGGCATGAAAGAGCTAAATTAGATATGTTCTTTTAATACATATATGAATAAAACATTTACCTAAGTCTCAATCCAGATATGACGGTAATAAAAACTAATTTAAAGAATTCGTTTAGTTCCAATTGAAAGTTCTTGATTCATCAGTCATTATAGACGGACGCTAAAAAAAAGAAAATCTTGACTTTTTCAAAAAATTGAAAATTATTGAATATTTTCATTCTCGATTCAAAGAATTCAAAGAATAGCAACTTCTATTACT